TGAGTCAATCATCCACTTTGGTATCTTTTTGAACAAAAATGGTAATATTGTTCCTCCATTGATCAAGAATTTCGGTCTTTGGGAAGTATCATGATCATCCAATAAAAATAAAAAGGGTTTCAATTTATTCAAATGAACGATTTGAACACCTATTGATTCTAACAACTGATTGCAGAGTTGATCATTCGGACCTTTCAATTCATAGATGTGGATCTCGGACCTATGAATGGGGATATTCCCGATACTCACAAAGAAAAGGGGAAGTGACTTGGACAAAAAGAGAAGTGACTTGGACAAAAAGAAACGAAGTGACTTAGACAAATCTTGTTTGTCGATAGCCTCGGACCAATCAATCGAATATTGATTAATACGTAATCGATTGAACACTACTTGAAAACGGTTCTTCTGTTCAGAAACGAAATGTTCCAAATGTTCCTGGAAATTCTTGCTCCCATTGGAACATTTGTATCTATATGCATCAGGATCCCGATTCATGGATCTCTCGGTTCGAGAAATAAGAGGATCAAACCATTTCTTCTGACTCTTTTTCAAATTCGATAAATGTTGGTTGATCGTATATTTCATTATAGTTATATGATTCAGAGTATCATTTCCTATTCGATCCCTTTGAATTCCATATTCGAAGTTGCGATCGGATCTATTCATTAAAAAGAATCGATTCGATACATTTCTTATGTACCCATAGGTGCTATATTGGATTTGAATCAGATTTCGGATCAATCTATATTGATTGACTGCCTCCATTATGTTGTTGCTAGCAAATACCGCTGTTTTTAGTTTTGGATCTTCCAAATCATTCCCGCAGTAGATCCGGACCGATTTTTTTCTGATCCTTCGATAAAAAGATTCATTCTCTTCATAAAAAAGAGGAGGTAGAACCAATAAAGATTTCTTTTTCGATTCATCTCTGGAGTTGAATACCTCATTCAAGAATTTTTTTTGATCCAACCCGTAGGAATCAATAGAAAAGGCAAATCCCCTATGATACACCAGATCCGGCTCGGTTATTGATAGAGTGAATAGATCTGCCATTTCTTGAAATCTCTCTTCTGATTCAAAATCGTGGTGTAACGTGTATCCCCCTTTGTTCCGGTCATGGAATAGATGAAATAAATCAAAAAATGGATTTTTTTTCAAGAATGAAATCTTATTGGAACTGTCCATATCCGGTTCATCCTTCGGAACCATATCACATCCCGGATCTGATGAAATAGGATGAATTGAGGCGGTATTTTGTAAATACGTAATTATCTTGAATATATCAACCATTTCTTTATTTTCCGATCGCCTGGAAGGGACAAAAGAAACATCTTGTTTTTTCTTCAAAAATTTCTGATCTCTAGTGGACCTCTCAGTAGGATTCGAACCCAGATGAAGTTCTGACCATCTGTCAGAGAAAAAAGAACGAATTGATCTTGTAGGATTCCCAAGAAATTCTTCGATTTCTTCCGGAAGCAGATGATTATTCATCTGCTTCTCACGTTCCGTGAATAGCCGGGACATTGAGGAAGATCCAAAAAGGCATTTCGGGAATCGATCTGATTCTATCTCTGTTCGTTCCGTTTGAAGAAAGGAAGGATCCAAAAGAATCGATCTTTCTTTTAGTTGCTGAATCTCTGTTTGATCGATCAATGTGTGATATTCCGAATCCTCATTTCTAATGGAATCGAAATGATCTATGGATTGATCAGAAGATCCTTTCAATTGGCTAGAATCCCTTACTTGAACGAAAATAGATCTTGTGGAATCATATTGAATATTTGACAATACATTCCGTACCTTGCTAAAAAACCGATCCTTGTTTACCAACCACACATTGTCTAACCAAATCAAATTCTCTCTCGATACGTTCCTCAAAAAATCCGATTCGTGCTGATTCTTCCCCCAACTAACGAAGAGATCTTGGCGGAATTGCCACATATGAAATTGAGCACAATTTTGCAAAGAAATACCCCACTTGTTTCTCGAGAAGAGATGGGAAACATGCTCAATATCATTTGATTGAATAGTTGCCTCAGCTCCTTGTTGTTTGAAGAAAACCTCCCCTTCAATTGGTCTTTTTTCACGAAAAGCAGACATGAGATAACAAATCAAGTCTTTCCCTAAGATTTCGAATAGCTGTCCCGAATTCAAGTTGATTATGTTTCGCTTCTTCCTCGGAGAAAGACGATCAAACAATTCCCAATCATGGTCCTTGCGGATCGGATCATCCGTATAGGATAAAAAAAGAAACTCCAGATATTTGCTATCTTTCTCTTTGAATGAGATCTCAATTCCAGCTACGGTTTCATTAGATATCTTACAACTAGAATCCCTCTTTTTTCCGATCCGGTTCCTCCACCACCGCGAACTCCGGTTAGATTCAGGCATGATACACTTTTTATTTATTGGGAGAACCCAAGTACTCTCTTGCGGATCCATGAAACAACTCTCAGAAATCTTTTTCCCTTTTGGAAGATACAGGAGCGAAACAATCAAC